GTAGATCATCAAATTCGCTCAAGAAAAGCGAAACGTGTAGTAATTTTTACTGGTAACAAGCAAGAAACTGATCCTAATACTAATAAGTATATTAATACACCCGATCAAACAGACGAAGTATCTTTGATGCGCTATTCACAACAATCAGATTTTCGACGAGGTATAATCAAAGGTTCTATGCGGGCTCAAAGGCGTAAAATAGTAATTTGGAAAGTGTTTCAAGCAAACGCGCATGCCCCTCTTTTTTTTAACAGAATGCAAAAACCCCCTCTTTTTTCTTTTGATATCTACGGGTTGATTAAACAAATTTTTAAAAATGGGATAGGAAAAAGGAAAGTATTCAAAAATGTAGAGTATACAGAAGAGCAAACAAAAAGAAAAGAAAAAAACGAGGAGAACAAAAGAAAGGAGAAAGCACGAATAGAGATAGGAGAGACCTGGGATAGCATAACATTTACACAAGTAATAAGAGGTTGCATGTTAGTAACTCAATCCATTTTTAGAAAATATATTCTATTCCCTTTATTGATAATCGCGAAAAATATTGGACGTATATTCCTATTGCAACTTCCTGAATGGTCTGAGGATTTACAGGACTGGAATAGAGAGATCTATGTTAAATGTACTTATAATGGTGTTCCATTATCAGAAACAGAATTTCCGAAAAATTGGTTGACAGACGGTATTCAGATAAAAATATTATTTCCTTTCTGTCTAAAACCTTGGCACAAACCGCAACTACGATACTCTCAGAAAGATTTAATGAAAAAAAAAAAAGAAAAAGATGATTTTTGTTTTTTAACAGTTTGGGGAATAGAAGCTGAATTTCCTTTTGGTTCACCCCGAAAGCGACCTTCCTTTTTTAAACCAATTTTCAAAGAATTCGAAAAACAAATTGGAAAATTAAAAAAGAAGTATTTTCTAGTTCTAATAGTTTTCAAAGGAAAAACAAAATCACTTCGAAAAGCTTCAAAAGAAACAAAAAAATGGATTATCAAAAGTGTTAGTTTTATAAAAAAAAAAATAAAAAAACTTTCAAAAGTAAATCCAATTCTATTTTTTCAATTAAGAGAAGTATATGAATCGAGTGCAAATAAAGGAGAAAAAGATTCCATAATCAGCAATCAAATAATTCACAAATCCATTAGTCAAATTGCATCTACCAATTGGTCAAATTATTCATTGACAGAAAAAAAGATGAAGGATCTGACTGATAGAACAAGTAAAATTCGAAATCAAATAGAAAGAATTAGAAAAGAGAAGAAAAAAGTAACTACAAGAATAAATAATATTAGTCCTAACAAAACAAGTTATAATGCTAAAAGATTAGCAAAATGGAAAATATTAAAAAGAAGAAATGCTCGATTAATCTCTAAATTATCCCCCTTTTTTAACTTCTTCATTGAAAGAATATACACATATATGTTTTTATCTATCATTAATATTCCCAGAATGAATATAGAACTTTTTCTTAAATCAACAAAAAAAATTATTGAGAAATTCATTTACAATAATGAAAGAAAGCAAGAAAATATTAATAAAAAAAATAAAAATCCAATTCCGTTTCTATCAACTATAAAAAAGCCACTTGATAGAATTAGAAAAAAAAATTCACATTATTTTAATGACTTATCCTACATGTCACAAGCATATGTATTTTACAAATTATCAAAAATCCAAGTTAGTAACTCGTCTCAATTAAGATCTATTCGTCAATATCAAGGAATCCGTTTTTTTATTAAGCCTGAAATAAAGGATTCTTTTGAAATAGAAGAGATGTTTCATTCGAAATTAGGAGTTTCGGGTTCTAAAATGAATCAATGGAAAGGATGGTTGAAAAGCTATAATCAATACGATTTATCTCATATGAGATGGTCTAGATTAATATCAGAAAAGTGGCGAAATAGAGTTCACCACTGTCGTATGACGAAAAAGGAAAATTTAAGCAAATGGCATTCATATGAAAAAAACGAATTAATTGATTCCAAAAAACAACAAAAAATTGAAGTCTATTCATTAGCGAATAAATCGAATAAAAAAGATAATTTTCAAAAATACTATAGATATTATCTTTTATCATATAAATTTTTGAATTATGATTATGAAAATAAAACAGAATGCTTTTTTTCTAGATCTACGTTTCAAGGAAATAAGAACCAAGAGATTTCTTATAACACACACAAAGACACCCTTTTTGATATGCTGAGGAGTATTTCTATCAATAATTTTCTAGGAAAGTTAGATATTTTACCTATGGAAAAAACTGCGGATAGAAAATATTTTGATTGGAAAATTATCAATTTTTCTCTTATACAAAGGGTAAATATTGAAACCTGGATCGCGATCGATACTAATATAAATCAAGATACTCAGATTGGTACTAATAATTCTCAAATAATTAATAAAAAAGATCTTTTTTATCTTATTATTCCAGAAATCAATCCACCAAACTTCCACAAAGTATTTTTTGATTGGATGGGAATGAATGAAAAAATGTTAAAGCATCCAATATCGAATCTTGAACTTTGGTTCTTCCCAGAATTTGTGTTACTTTATAATGCATATAAAACGAAACCTTGGTTTATACCAAGTAAATTACTTCTTTTAAATTTGAATAGAAATAAAAAAAGTAGTGAAAATAAAAAGATCAATGAAAAGGAAAAAAGAAGTTTTTTTATATCATCGACTAAAAATCATCGAAATCAAGAACAAAAAGAATCCACAGGCCGAGGATACCTTCGCTCTATTCTTTCACAAGAAAACGACATTGAAGAAAATTATGAAAGATCAGACATGAAAAAAGGGAAAAAGCAAAAACAATACAAAAGTAACACAGAAGCAGAACTAGATTTCTTCCTGAAACGTTATTTGCTTTTTCAATTGAGATGGGACGATACTTTGAATCAAAAAATGATCAATAATATCAAGGTATATTGTCTCCTCCTTAGACTGATAGATCCAAGAAAAATTATTATATCCTCAATTCAAAAGAGAGAAATGAGTTTGGATATAATGTTGATTCAGAAGAGTTTAACTCTTACAAAATTGATGAAAAAGGGAGTATTGATTATAGACCCCATTCATTTACCTGGAAACGACGATGGACAATTGATTATGTATCAAATCATAGGTATTTCCTTATTTCATAAGAGTAAGCACCAAACTAATCACAAATACCAAGAACAAAGATATGTTTCTAAGAATAATTTTTATGAAGCCAGTTCACCACATCAAAGAATAACTGAAACTCGGCACAAAGCTCATTTAGATTTGCCTGTTCCTGAAAATATTTTATCGTTTAGATGTCGTAGGCAATTGAGAATTCTAATTTGTTTCAATTCAAAGAGTAGGAATGGTGTAGATAGAAATTCAGTATTTTGGAACGAGAAGAACGTAAAAAACAGCAACCAAGTTTCGTCTGATAATAAACATCTGGATAGAGAGAAAAATAAATTAATGAAATTAAAGCTTTTTCTTTGGCCTAATTATCGATTAGAAGATTTAGCTTGTATGAATCGTTCTTGGTTTGATACCAACAATGGCAGTCATTTTTGTATATTAAGGATACAGATGTATCCACGAATTAAAAATTCGTGAATAATACACTTTTTCACTATATGTTTACTATATACTTATACTTATATGCTTACTATATGCTTATAGGGTATATGAAAGCAACCAAATACACACATCACATGTCTTACATTTCATTCGAATAGCCAATACGAAATTTGTCTCAATTAGATCGCAAAAGAAATCAACAGAACCTGCTTCATTTTCGGTCTAAATTCTTCGATGCGAAAATGTACCAATCCTTTTCTATCCTCTATCTAAATACAATTTGAAATTGGATTGATTGATTTGACTTCAGAAAATTAGTAGTTCATAAATTCTATTATTGTATATACCACATTAAAATGAATGGCATTATTATTACTGATCAGTAAAATCCATATCTGTAAAAAAAGGGGGACAAGGGCATTTTTTTATGGTCAAAAATTCATTCATTTCGATTATTTATCAAAAAGAAAACGAAGAAAACAGAGGGTCTGTTGAATTTCAAGTATTCAGTTTCACCACTAAAATAAGGAGACTTACTTCACATTTGGAATTGCACAAAAAGGACTATTCATCTCAGAGAGGTTTGCGAAAAATTTTGGGAAAACGTCAACGGCTGCTGGCTTATTTGTCAAAAAAGAATATAGGGCGTTATAAAGAATTAATTGGTGAGTTGGGTATTCGAGAAATAAAAACTCGTTAATTTGAAGTGTGATACCATTTAAACTTATTCATTTCCATTTTGATGAACTTCTTTTTACTTTCAGAAACGCATGGAAGAATGACTCGGGAAAAAAACTTATGATTGCATCAACTACAAGAAAAGACCTCATGATAGTCAATATGGGCCCTCACCACCCATCAATGCATGGTGTTCTTCGACTGATAGTTACTCTCGACGGCGAAGATGTTATTGACTGTGAACCAATATTGGGTTATTTACATAGAGGGATGGAGAAAATTGCGGAAAATCGAACAATTATACAATATTTGCCTTATGTAACGCGTTGGGATTATTTAGCTACTATGTTCACAGAAGCAATAACTGTAAATGGACCGGAACAACTAGGAAATATTCAAGTACCTCAAAGGGCTAGCTATATCAGAGCTATTATGTTGGAGTTGAGTCGTATCGCTTCCCATTTGTTATGGCTTGGCCCTTTTATGGCAGATATTGGGGCACAGACTCCTTTCTTCTATATTTTTCGAGAACGAGAATTGATATATGACCTATTCGAAGCTTCCACCGGTATGCGCATGATGCATAATTATTTTCGTATCGGAGGAGTAGCTGCTGATCTACCTCATGGCTGGATAGATAAATGTTTGGATTTTTGCGATTATTTTTTAACCGGGGTTGCTGAATATCAAAAGCTTATTACACGGAATCCCATTTTTTTAGAACGAGTTGAAGGCGTAGGCATTATTGGCGCAGAAGAAGC